ATTCTGCTATGTACTAAAAGAATTTTATTGTAATGGAATAGAATATAGGAGGAATCGAATCCCTTGTATGAGTAAAAAGAATAAGTACAGTTTTGAATGTTTTGCTTATGTACAAAGTAACAACCAACCATTCTAATTGGATCAGTGAATCATTTTTCAGTCATTCATTGAATGATAAATCACTACAAGTGAGGGAGATACACGATTTAAATAACGGAAAATCAAATATTTTAAAATTGTATCTAGAATGACCGGAAAGGTAGAAACAAGACCGGATATAATTTGATCATTATGAGCAAATCCAAAATCTTTGTAGACAGATCCAATCATTAGTTCCCAACCGTGGGGCGAATGGAATCCTATACATAAATCAGTTACTAAAAGAATGGAAAAGGCTTTGATTGTGTCGCTTAAGTTATATAGAAATTCTTGAACCCAATAGTTAAGAATAACAAGTTCTTCATTACCTAGCATAGAATAACCACTTAGAATAACGAAACAGATCATATTTGTCGAGAAGTGCAAAATCGTATGGATACAATCTTCATTGTGCATCTTGATCAATTGGATCGTTTCGTTGTAGATTCCGATACGAAGCTTTTCTAGATGTGTTCCCGGGTATTCCTTTATCATTTCGTCCAAGAGTAAGAGTTCCTCTAATTCTATGAATTTTTTTAGAATACTCTTTTCTTGAATATCATTCAAAAAAATTTCGGATTGCCTAGTATTCCACCAATTAGTAACCCAAGATTCCAGACTTTTAGTAAATGAGAGAGAGATCCACCAGGGCAAAAATACTATAGATGCAAGATATAGAAGGGGAATGAATGCTTTCTTTTTTGCCATTTTTTCGTCTTTGAATTTTTAATGAACTCACCCCATTCGTTGACGCTATACGATACTAACTAATATTCCTATCAAGGATCAGTTCTATTACAAGTTATCGAGCCCACGAATCTATTCCCCGCTTTTTTTGTGTATGATTCAGCGGTTAGTACTTGAATTTATAAATAATACAGAAATGGAATAAAAAAGAATCCACTTCGAATAAAGAGATTGTTTCCAAATCTATCACTTGCTAAAATTCGAAGAGAGTGACCCCTTTCAATAAAGAAATGCATGAAAGAGCCCCTTCAAGTAACAAATATTATTCAGATTTTGAAACGAAAGAACTCTCTTTCTATCAAAATATCCAATTTTTTGAAAAAAAAAAAGACGCATAGTCCGGGAATAATTGAGAGAATTTTATGAAGAATATTGTGATTCTGATAAAAAAAATGACTACCAAAACAAGACAAAAAAGCTATCGTTATAAGCATCCCAATCGTTTGGTAATTAAGAAGTACAAAAAAAAAAGGGATAAAAAGAAAAATTGATTGACAAAACAAAAAAAAAAAAGAGAATCTACAAGATATAATCTCTCTATTGAAAATAAAAAAAAGCATTCATTCTTTTCATTTCAGTTTAAATTCATTTTTTAAAATACTTCAATTGGTACACGCAAGAAATAAGCCAATTCAGCAGCTTTTTGCTCAAGTTCTCGTGGAGTCAAATTCTCATCAGTACGAGTCAAAGGAATAGCGCCATGGCCTCTGATTTCCATATAAAGGACACGACGAGCATAAATACCCTCTTTCACTTCTATTCTGATGGACTGGACGTCTTTCATAAAGAATTGGAGGAAGATGCGACGATTTTTTCCAGGAAATCCCCAACGAAAAATACACATTATTCCTTCTTTTCTATCGAACCGATCATAACCACTACCTACATTCCACGAAATTGTGCACCACAAATAAGAGCTAATAAAGAGACCCGCAATTCCGTAGAAAGACATCACGATCCCCTGTGGAAAAAAAATGATTTGCGTAGGCGGAAATAAAGATATCAAATTTCTACCAAGATAACTGGAAATTCCAACTAATAAAAACCCTAATGAACCTAAAAAAAGGATAAAGGCCCAGCAGAAATTACTTGTTTTTCGAGACCCTGCTATAAGTTCTATCCATATATGTTCTGATCGCCAATTCATACTAGATCTAGTTGCATTTTATTGAAATTGAGAGAATAACCCAAATTAATTTGACTTTTTGTGTGTTTCCGAAATAACTCTCATCAACTAGCACTATTCTGATGTGAACTTTTATTTTAGGAGTAATTCATCGAATTGGTTAGATATAAAATAATAATATCCATTTCGTATGATTTCCTATAGATATCCACATACATATAGATATATTCACTTTATATTTAAGGCATTCGCCCCGATCCCGATTTGATTTCGTTGCAAATAGCTATAATTTATTTACTCATATATCATGTTTACACACGAATAACAATAATAGTTTCTTTATGTTCGGGGGAAACCACATCACATATTTTATTCTAAGAAATAGATATCTGTGTTATGGTCTAAGCTAAGTCTAAATCTTGAAAAAAAAACAAAATAGATGAGATTTAGCCCCATCATATCGATATCTAAAAAATCTTGTTTTTTTGAATATGAAGAGATAAAGAAGCCATCGCAATTGCCGGCAATATTAGGCCCACGAAAGGCACAAAAAAAGAGGGTAAATTTGTCATAAAATGGATACCTGGGTTTACTATTTTTACCTGTTATTGTTATATTGTTATTTATATTGTTATAAAGGTATCTTATAATCATTATTTATAATTCATATAGAATTATACTAAGCATATCTAAGTGAGTATATGTGATATAATAAAAAATATATAAATATAATAAAATAAGTGCAAGGAATGTCGAACTAAATAAATATAATTTTTCATCTTTCTACATGAAATATATATATATGATAATCGCCTTTTTTATTATCTTGTTTTTGTCTTATAATTTGAATTTCATAAAATGGAATAAAATAAAGAAAGAGTTTCTTACAACTTCCTGAAAAATTTGTTACAATCCGATCCGGGAATAGGGAGTCTTAGTAAAACTGGGGATTCTAAAAAAATATCGAAAGATGCAAGATTCTGTACTTTTCACTTTTAAATTTTCTATATTTGAATTATATACACATAAGAAGAGAACGTGAAATTCGCTTTATTCTCCTTGCCTAATTTTAATTTAGCGGAAGAAGGAATGCATTCTTTTTTTTTGATAGAGGTTTTTACTGATTAGTAATCGGGAATGTCGGTAAAAAAAAATGATCCGCATAATTATTTTTACAATTAAATCTTATGTTATCAAATGCTACCAAGCCAAAATCCGTAGAATGGATTTTGGCTTTGATTTCTATAAACTAAATAACTACTCGTTTTATAAAAAAAAAAAATAATAATTTATATTTTGATTAATTAATATATTTTTTTTTATTAAGGATCCACTTGATTGAATTTTGATTCAGAGAAAAGAAAGCGTGGAGCTGAAATAACTCACTCAGAACGTCTTTTAAAAGATTACGTGGTACGATTAGGTCGAATTGGCCCTTATGGAATAAATATTCAGCCGTTTGTGAGCCCTCAGGTACTGTCGTATTCAATGTTTGTTCAATTACTCTTTTACCCGCAAATGCAATGTAGGCATTGGGTTCGGCAATAATGATATCGCCCAACATACCAAAACTGGCTGTCACCCCACCAGTAGTAGGAGATGTAAGGATTGATACATAGAATAACTTTTTCTTTGATTGATAATCATATAAAGCGGAAGCTATTTTAGCCATTTGCATCAAGCTCAAACTTCCTTCTTGCATGCGTGCTCCTCCGGAAGCACACACTAGAATAAGAGGCAAAAACCGATTGGTAGCATATTCGATCAAACGAGTGATCTTCTCGCCAACTACGGAGCCCATACTACCCCCCATAAACTGAAAATCCATAACCCCAATTGCTATGGGAATACCGTTTAGTTGACCTGTGCCTGTTTGAACAGCCTCAGTTAATCCTGTTTTTCTTTGATAAGAATCAATACGATCTTTGTAAGATTCCTCTTCCAACGGAAATTCAATGGTATCCACAGAGACCATATCTTCATCCATAGGAACCCAAGTACCTGGATCAATCAAAAGTTCTATTCTATCTGAACTACTCATTTTCAAATGATGTCCACAGTGTTCGCAAATATTCATTTTTGATTTAAAAAATTTCTTATAATTTAATCCATAACAATTTTCGCATTGAACCCATAAATGCCTATATTTTTGAGTAAAATCTAGATCATTAGAATTTTCCGTTTCTGTTATAGTTAACTCACTACCAGCCGGACTCGTTTTTATACTTGAACTCTGGGTTTCACTACTATTTCTGCTTTCATCAAAAATGTAACTAGAAATGTAATTGTCATTGTAATTGACAATACCACTTAAAATGTAACTATCAATACAAATTTGAGAACGAAAATAGCTGTCAATACAGCTAGTAATGTGTTTATTCCAACTATATTTAGTATCATATATGTAAGGATCATAGTGGGGATCATCACTATTAGATACACTATTTAGATAACAAAAATTCCGAGAATTAGAAAAAGAGCTTTCTAGTTCACTTAGAAAAGAATGAGCATTGTCAATCTCAAAAATTTGATTTTCAATATCAAAACATATGAAATAACTGTCCCTATTATTATCCCTAACTAAAAAAGTATCATCAGGTACGAAATTATGAATGTCTCTAACGCCGACTAAATGATCAACATTACTGTAACTAGAATTGTCACTATCGCTCCCACTAAGAGTGTTTTTATCTATATCATTTCTAATCGGGTCTTCACTTACACTGGTATTTTCAATAGAACCAATGCTGCCCATTGATTTACTTAGCCCATACCCGTATTCTAACTCCTTTTTTTTGGACAACATCGAGTTGAACCACCCTTTTTCCATAAAGCCTTGTTGCACATATTTACATGAAAAATACAATAGATGAATAGTCATTCGATAAAAAATCATTTGAATATTTCATTTACTATCCTAATACGCATCCAAATACAATCACTAGGGTTCTATTAACAAAAAAAACAAGTAGGTGTTGTTTAATTATTT